AAAAAAAAGAGAGGGGGATAAAGGATGATTGCACTTTTTTATTAAAGATACGTTTAATTTGAAGACTAGAAACTTATCAAAATTAATAAATCCTATGCCAAGAACCAGATTTGAACTGGTGACACGAGGATTTTCAGTCCTCTGCTCTACCAACTGAGCTATCCCGGCCATTACCGAAGTATCATCCTTATTTTACTAGATTACTTAGGTCTATGTCAATTAAAAGAAACGCAAAAGTAGTAAATGTAGTAAATGAAAAAAGTTTTGGACCGGGAATTTTTTGGATCTTCGAAAAGAAGACTTTCTAAGTTTTAGACTGAAAAATGATATAGATTCTAAAAAATTCAAATCAATATTTCTTTCTCATTTGTACGTGTATGATATATCCCACAAGACTTGTATATAATAAGAAAAGAAATTATAGTTTGTAAAAGCGTCGGATGAATGAAAAAAGATAATGAATTCTTGAATAACTAAAAAAAGGTAAGGTGTCAAACAGACTTTTTTGGGGAGTAGGGTTGGGGATAGAGGGACTTGAACCCTCACGATTTTAAAAGTCAACGGATTTTCATCTTACTATAAATTTCATTGTTGTCAGTATTGACATGTAGAATGGGACTCTATCTTTATTCTCGTCCGATTAATAAGTTCCACCAAGGATCTATCAGACTATGAAGTGAATAATTTGATCAACACAAGGTAGTGAACTCCATTTGTTAGAACAGCTTCCATTGAGTCTCTGCACCTATCCCGCTTTCTAAACTCTGGTTTGTTCGCGTAACCTAGGATTTGGCTCAGGATTGCCCATTGTTAATTCCAGGGTTTCTCTGAATTTGAAAGTTATCACTTAGTAGGTTTCCATACCAAGGCTCAATCCAATTAAGTCCGTAGCGTCTACCAATTCCGCCATATCCCCCTTTTTTCTTTTAGATTAGGATCTCATTATGATGTCTTTCCACTTTTTCTTATGCCGAAACCTTGGCATTCATTACATATAGATACTTATTTTATTTCTTTGGTATCTTCTTTCATTTTTTTTAGCCCCATCCATATTGATTTAGTATAATCAACAAAGATTCTATCATTTTTGTATTTGCAATTCAATATGGTTATATATTAGAGAACATATATATGTTCTTCCTTTTCTCATCGTTGTCTTAAATTTGAAGAAATAGTCGAACGGTCGATTCGTTTTTTTTTACTTCCATGAAAAAAAATTTATGATCATTATTGAAACTTAGAATTCTACAATGTGCAATGGAAAAAGATTCTAAGTCTACTTCATAGATTTGAAATTCGAATAATTCTAAAAAATTCTATTCGAATATTCATTTCGAATATTAATTCTAAAAATTCTATAAATAAAAAAAAAGACAAAAAGTAAAAAATAATAATAATAGCATGAGGTTAGAACAAAAAAAACAAGAATTTGAAATCAGATATCATTTAACTTAAAAAAAAAGCTTTCCGGTCGAATTGAAATTTTCTTATTTAGAAACTCATGAAATCAAAATTAGAAAGTCGATATATTGCTATATTCTATTAATTCATTAAGGTTATGTTTTATTTATTTAATGATAGTCACTATTTATTTGAGCTATATTCTGTTCTAGAATATCTAGAATATGATGAATTCTAAATAGATAAGGAAAACTATGAATAGAATAGTTAATTGATACGATCTAGTAGTTTAGTGAATTTGTATGCACTATTTTATTTGAGCCCGCTTAGCTCAGAGGTTAGAGCATCGCATTTGTAATGCGATGGTCATCGGTTCGATTCCGATAGCCGGCTTTTCCATAGTTTTTCGTTTTTTTACATAATTTTTAATGTACTTTCAAAATCAAAGAAGATTTAAAAGACTTCTTTCACCTTTTTACAAGAGTTACCACGCCATTTATATTATGTCATATAAACTTCCATTTAGGAATATATATTGGGTAAAAGGGTTAGATCTTTGCAAAATAAATCAAGAAAATAAAGGAAAATTTTTGTGATTTATTGATTTGTATATATTGTATATACAATAAAAAAAATCTGTATATTGAGAGAATATATCGTCTGACTCTTTGTATTCCAATAGTTTATTGGAGTGGATTTTACGTCATTTATCATTATCATTTAGTTCAGTTTTAATTTTGTTTAGTTTTGTACAATTTCAATAAAAAAAGGAGTCTTTATGTCACGTTACCGAGGGCCTCGTTTTAAAAAAATACGCCGTCTGGGGGCTTTACCGGGACTAACTAGTAAAAGGCCTAGGGCAGGAAGTGATCTTAGAAACCAATCACGCTCCGGAAAAAAATCTCAATATCGTATTCGTTTAGAAGAAAAACAAAAATTGCGTTTTCATTATGGTCTTACAGAACGCCAATTACTTAAATATGTTCGTATCGCCGGAAAAGCCAAGGGGTCCACGGGTCAAGTTTTATTACAATTACTTGAAATGCGTTTGGATAACATCCTTTTTCGGTTGGGTATGGCTTTGACTATTCCTCAAGCGCGCCAATTAGTTAACCATGGACATATTTTAGTTAATGGTCGTATAGTTGATATACCAAGTTATCGCTGCAAACCCCGAGATATTATTACAGTGAAGGATGAACAAAACTCTAGAACTTTGGTTCAAAATCTTCTTGAGTCATCTGCCCCCGAGGAATTGCCAAACCATCTGACTCTTCACACATTCCAATATGAAGGGTTAGTCAATCAAATAATAGATAGGAAATGCGTCGGTTTGAAAATAAATGAATTGCTTGTCGTAGAATATTACTCTCGACAGACTTAAAAAACCTAAGTTAAGTAAAAAAAATAACTAAAAACAAGAGTTCGGACCACTCCCCTTTGCCCTCTTTTTTGATTAAAAATAAAAAGGCACAAGGTAAGGGATTTTTTTTCGGGAAATCTTTTTCCTATTCATGTATCATAGATTGGTGGGGAGGTTTGGATCCCTTGTTTGCTCTTCCCAGCATTTTCCATATCAAAGAAATATCGATTTTATATCTATTCTTTTTTATTTGATTTGATACATTGTGGTCAATCACGTAAGATGATTTAGTTGAAAGTACGGAAAGAGAGGGATTCGAACCCTCGGTAAACAAAAGTCTACATAACAGTTCCAATGTTACGCCTTCAACCACTCGGCCATCTCTCCGACATCAGGATTATGACTGAGTACCTGGGTGAATAGCGAGTTATTCATCGTTTTTTAGATTATGGTTAATGGTTAATAGATACCTGAAAAAATTGGAAGTAGATAGAATATTTTTTTATAAAAAACGAGTCCGCTTTTATGTCAGTTCGTACTATAAAAATTCCTTTGTTTGTGAGAAAATTTTCTCACAAAAGAAAAGGTAAAGGAAATAAAAAGAGTTATAGAATGGATTACTACCTATGCCAAGATCGCGTATAAATGGAAATTTTATTGATAAAACCTTTACAATTGTAGCCGATATCTTATTACGAGTCATTCCGACAACTTCCGGAGAAAAAGAGGCATTTACTTATTACAGAGATGGTGCGATTTGATTATCATTATCATTATTTTTTTATTTCTCACCGATTTGGAATAGAAAAAACAAGTATTGAAAAAAATCTACGCTTTTGAAGGTGAAGTTTATAATATAAAAAAAGCAATCCCTTCTGTCATGTATCCACGATTAATGCAGCCTTAGATGCTTCAATTGTGAATTCTAGTATTGAGCAAAAGGTTTTTACCTATGGTTCCCGTATTACAGATCAATCCTACTAGACTAATACAATATACGAATAGGAGGCACAGGGGAAGAAGCACTACGCCGAGAAATCAACAACACGAAAACTTTCTTCAAAATGATTCCTTTTCTTTCTTCTTCTTCTTTGGGATTGGGACTAATTCAAATGGTTGGAACAATAAACATCCATCTCGTCCGTACTTTGGATACCCGTATAACCATTGAAGACTGTTGAAGTGACTAATTCCTGGAAATTTAGGAGCGTTGAGAACAAAGAAATTTTTAGGGTTTCCTTTTTTATTTTTATCTAGTATGAATCCACTTGGTAGTAAGAAAAGATCTTTTACAAGAAGGTTGGCTAGGGATTTCTTGTAAAAACATTAGCCCCGCTTAGTTCATAATGACAGCCAATTTTTCCATATATTTATTATTTTCATTATGCACCTAAAGGAGGAGCCGTATGAGATGAAAATCTCACATACGGTTCTGAAACGGAGAATTCGTTAAAGCGAATGACGACCGTAACGGATGTCGGCTCAATCTGAAGGAAATTATGCGGAAGCATTACAGAATTATTATGAAGCTATGCGACTAGAAATTGACCCCTATGATCGAAGTTATATACTCTATAATATAGGCCTTATCCACACAAGTAATGGGGAACATACCAAAGCTTTAGAATATTATTTTCGGGCATTAGAACGAAACCCCTTTTTACCACAAGCTTTTAATAATATGGCTGTGATCTGTCATTACGTGCGACTATCTCCACTATAGAAAAAAAGAACGAACAGCTAGTCAATGAAATACTAGAAACACAAAACAAAGGGCTTTCTACATAAGCATCGTCCAAAACGATTTTTTATCAGCTGTAGCAAATAAATAAACTTCATGGATCAAATATGAAGTGAAGACTAGATATGCCTAAATACTTTCTTTTCTATGGATAAAAAAAGATTTAATTGATAGAGGAAGCACCGTAAAGATCAATTGGAAAGGTTTTGGACCGATACAACAAGAGCTGTTTATTTATATCATAATACATAATATGAGATAAATCTTAGGAATCTACTTATGTAATAGAGTGGATCCTCTAAGGTATTGAGCAGCGGTGTAGCATCAGATCCTAAAGACAGTAAGTCTTTTTCTTTTTTATGAAGTATGAAAAAAAGTCTTTTTCAAAGATTCTATATAAATTTTTATATGAAAGCGGGATAGTTACCTTTCAGAAAATTCTAATATCTAATAACAGTGGACATGCTTTTTTTTCTGAAGGTAGGAGAAAAGATA